TGTTCTGTCTTATCACATTCATTTTCCTTCAATTCTATTTGAATTCTAGCTGGATAAATAGAAAGACTTTAGGTCAATCCAGTACCAATATATTTCTTTGTTCCATACTTGTTATATACTAATCCATTAAATTAGTTGAATTGTTGTTCATATTGAAAGGAGTAGAGATTGATAAGGAGTTGTTTAATGATTCTCGAACATGTACTTGTTTTGAGTGCCTATTTATTTTCTATCGGTATCTATGGATTGATCACAAGTCGAAATATGGTTAGAGCCCTTATGTGTCTTGAACTTATATTGAATGCGGTTAATATAAATTTTGTAACATTTTCTGATTTTTTTGATAATCGTCAATTAAAAGGAGACATTTTCTCAATTTTTGTTATAGCTATTGCAGCCGCTGAAGCAGCCATTGGACTGGCTATTGTTTCATCAATTTACCGTAACAGAAAATCAACTCGTATCAACCAATCAAATTTGTTGAATAATTAATATTAATCATCTAGAGTCGAATGTTGAGAAATCTATTTTAATTAGCATGTTTACTACGTAAGGTATGATCTTGTTTGCAAAACATAAGAAATCAAAGTATTTTGGCCTCTCTCATATCTCATAAACCAATCCAGAAAGGGGTTGATTAGAAAATTATGATAACTCATTGATTCATCTGGTATCTAAATATATGATTCGTTTCTAAGTTTACTAGATCGAAAATTTATAACATTCAAAAACGTATAGACCCAATGTCACATTCAGTAAAGATTTATGATACGTGTATAGGATGTACTCAATGTGTCCGAGCCTGCCCCACCGATGTATTAGAAATGATACCTTGGGACGGTTGTAAGGCTAAACAAATTGCTTCTGCTCCACGAACAGAGGACTGTGTTGGTTGTAAGAGATGTGAATCCGCCTGTCCAACAGATTTCTTGAGTGTCCGAGTTTATTTATGGCATGAAACAACTCGCAGTATGGGTCTAGCTTATTAATACGTTCGAGAAAACTCTACTTGAATCCATTTAATCTTTTTACCGACAAACCTGTGCTCGAAAATCAAAATATTTTGAGCACGGGTTTTTTTGGTCCAAGTGTATCTTGTCTTTACTACGAATTATTTTCCTTGGTTAACAATAATTGTCGTTTTTCCGATATTTGCGGGTTCTTTAATTTTCTTTCTTCCCCATAAAGGAAATAGGGTAGTTCGGTGGTATACGATATGTATATGTATTTTAGAACTCCTTCTAACAACTTATGCATTTTGTTATCATTTCCAATCGGATGATCCATTAATCCAACTAGTAGAGGATTATAAATGGATCGATTTTTTTGATTTCCATTGGAGATTAGGAATAGATGGACTTTCTATAGGACCCATTTTATTAACAGGATTTATCACTACTTTAGCGACTTTAGCGGCTTGGCCAGTTACTCGAGATTCTAGATTATTCCATTTTCTCATGTTAGCAATGTACAGTGGTCAAATTGGATCATTTTCGTCTCGGGACCTTTTACTTTTTTTCATCATGTGGGAGTTAGAATTAATTCCTGTTTATCTACTTCTAGCCATGTGGGGAGGAAAGAAACGTCTGTACTCAGCTACAAAATTTATTTTGTACACGGCGGGGGGTTCTGTTTTTCTCTTAATGGGAGTTTTGGGTGTTGCTTTATATGGTTCTAATGAACCAACATTAAATTTTGAAACATCAGTTAATCAGTCATATCCTGTGGTTTTAGAAATAATCTTCTATATTGGATTTTTTATTGCTTTTGCTGTCAAATCGCCCATTATCCCCCTACACACATGGTTACCAGATACCCATGGAGAAGCACATTACAGTACTTGTATGCTTCTAGCCGGAATCTTATTAAAAATGGGAGCGTATGGATTAATTCGAATCAATATGGAATTATTACCTCATGCCCATTCTATATTTTCTCCTTGGTTGATGATAATAGGTACAATACAAATAATCTATGCAGCTTCAACATCTCTTGGCCAACGGAATTTAAAAAAAAGAATAGCCTATTCCTCTGTCTCTCATATGGGTTTCATAATTATAGGAATTAGTTCTCTAACCGATACGGGACTTAATGGAGCCCTTTTACAAATAATCTCTCATGGATTTATTGGTGCTGCACTTTTTTTCTTGGCGGGAACGACTTATGATAGAATCCGCCTTGTTTATCTTGACGAAATGGGCGGAATAGCTATTCCAATGCCAAAAATGTTCACGATGTTCAGTAGCTTTTCGATGGCTTCCCTTGCATTACCAGGTATGAGTGGTTTTGTTGCCGAATTGATAGTATTTTTTGGAATAATTACCGGCCAAAAATATCTTTTAATTCCAAAACTACTAATTACTTTTGTAATGGCAATTGGAATTATATTAACTCCTATTTATTCATTATCTATGCTACGCCAGATGTTCTATGGATACAAGCTATTTAACGCTCCGAAGAATTCTTTTTTTGATTCTGGACCGCGAGAGTTATTTCTTTCGATCTCCATCTTTTTACCCGTAATAGGTATTGGTATATACCCCGATTTCGTTCTTTCATTAGCAGTTGACAAGGTCGAAGTTATTATATCTAATTTTTTTTATAGATAATTGGATGACTGAAATAAAAAAAACCTATGTTTGTTTTTAAAAACATTCTTGGACAATGAAAAAAAGAAGACTTTTTTTCTTCTCTTAACTTAAGAATTAAGTAAAAACAATGAAATCGAACTACATATGGTAGAAAACCGTGTGAATCATCAATACAATATTTGATTCACACGGTCCGCATGCTGGTTCATACAATGCGTCGCCCGCTCTTGTATTTGTAATAACTTGTCTTGAATTCAATTAAATGTTGATGGAAAAGAACCATAACTATGTAACCCTATTCCTAATAGATTGACCCCAAAATAGCATATCCAAATTATAAGAAAGCCTATAGACGCTACAATTGCAGAATTTGCACCCCGCAAATTTCTATTTGTTCGAGTATGTAAATAAATTGCAAATACAATCCAAGTAATAAATGCCCAAGTTTCTTTTGGGTCCCAATTCCAATATGACCCCCACGCTTCATTAGCCCATACAGCTCCCGAAAGGATTCCTATGGTTAAAAAAGTAAATCCTAAACTAATAACCCGATAACTCCAATAATCCAATTGTTGAATCAATTGGGACCTGTAATAATTTTTAGCAGAAAAAAACGAAGTATTTTCTAAAACATTTTCACCCAAGAAAAATGACTCGTTTAAAAAACCATTGCTCTATAAAAAAGCTTTCCGTTTTTTCGAAATGTAATCACTAGAAGTGCTACTGATAATAACGATCCACATAAAAGGGCTGCATAGCCCAATATCATCATACTTACGTGCATTATTAACCACTCAGATTGAAGAGCAGGTACTAATATTCCAGATTGGTGTATTTCAGTTAAAATACCTGAAGTAGCAAAGCCTTGGGTCAAAATAGCACTTGGTCCAGTTATTTTACTTAAAATTAAAACATTTTTTTTGAAATACGGAATTATATGAATAAGGGAGAAACTCCATGAAAGGAAAATTAATGATTCATATAAATCGCTTAGTGGGAAATGTCCTGAAGAAATCCAACGAGTAACTAATAATCCTGTTATACAGAAAAAAGTAACTATTATGCCCTTTTCTGACGAATCGTATAGTTTTACAATTTCATCGACTAAAAAGGTTATCAAATGAATTGTAATTACAATTGAAACGATCGAAAAGGAAATGTGAGTTAATATATGCTCTAAGGTTGAAAATATCATAAAAAATCTTAAAAAAGAAGAGTCCCTTAATTACATAATTCTAAAATGGAAATCGGGAATTGAATTCATTATAAGACCTATTTATCCTTTTTAGAAGATGGTATGCCGCCACTCGGACTCGAACCGAGATGCATTAGCACTGCTTCCTAAGAGCAGCGTGTCTACCAATTTCACCATAGCGGCCTGTCTTGAACTCATAATAGCCTATGAATAAGCAATCGTCGAGATTGAGTAAGCTATTTTAGTTTAGTAATGATTCAAATGGATCAATAACAATAAAAAGTTGTTCAAATAGGAATTTGAGGTTGAAGGTTCATTATTTTCGATTTGAGTTTAGAGTCTTAGTTTTTTTTATTTAACCCGGGACTTTCCTATATTTTATGCTTTCCTCGAATTCAACTCTTGTAACTAAACCGTTCTATACTCAATTAAGGAATAGAGTTAAAAAAATTTTTGTTTTCATTGTTTAAGTAGCAATTTCTTATTTTTTTTTTTCATAAATCTAAAATAAAACAAAAAGGGGATTTTGACAACAAAATAGAAAGAAAAGAACCCATTTTGCATCGCTCAAAATTCACAATTAGTCATACAAAATTTCATTAAGCAATTTTCTCTATTGGGTTAAGGGCAAGATATACATGGGGTCTATATAATAATTCAGAGAAAATAAAAAGTTAGAAAGTTCGACAAAACAAAAAGGTTTCAAAATAGAATCCATTAATTTCAATGAGTTCTTAACTTTCACTAAAGATTTTTATATACGTTCTTCTATAGATATGCAAATATAGAATTTTATTTTCATTTTATTCTGCAAATAGGTCGATGGGGAAAATAAAACTCCCCACCTTGGAATAGAAATGATCTTTATTCTTTTGTCAACAAAAAAGTTATTATTCAGTGAATAGTAAATAGAGGATTTCCTAATTCTATTATTTTATATATCAATCAGAAAAGCGAATAGAGTTCCATTACATATGGATTGGTGAGCTAATCAATATCAAATATGAAGGGGAAATCGTTAAATTATTCAATTATTTTTTCAAGTTGATTCAAATTATTCTAACGTTTTATTACTTATTTATTTTGGTTTGTCGTACAAAAAAACTTTTTGAATTCCCGGTAGAAAGAGATTTCGCTAACGAAAAAGCCTTTAATGCTACCCAATACCCCTTCTTTTTCCAAATATTTTTACGAATACGCTTTTTTGATGTCGA